AATTATTCCTAGCCAGTAATAATCAATTATGAAAAATAAATAGAAATTCTAGATTCTATGATTGCTAGATTAATATTTCATTTTAATAGATTTTATAGTTGAAATTCGATTCTTTCGTTCCGATGCTATGCATAATTTGCTATTTATATATTCATGAATATATAAATAGCAAATTATGCATAGCTAAGATTCTTTTCGTAATTTCTAGGCATGTATCATTTATATTATGTGAGCCTGCTTAGCTCAGAGGTTAGAGCATCGCATTTGTAATGCGACGGTCATCGGTTCGATTCCGATAGCTGGCTTTTCTCTATTTTTTTATTCTATGTAGTTTAGTCCATTTCCTTATTTATAATGTTTTTTTGAACTCAAAGAATATTTTGAAAGCATCTTCCTCTTTTTCCAAAAGTCGTTGGTTTGTTGTGTTCTAAAAACTTCGAACTATGAAAAGGATCCTTTTCTATATTATAGAAGGTCTATATATTTATCCAATTAATCTCATTTTTCTTTTTTTGCGTACAAATCCAATACTTCCTTAAACCTGGCTTGGTTTATTCTTGAGGTTTAATTCCGTTTTAGTTTTATTGTTTAGTTTAGTTTTATTGTTTAGTTCAGTTTTATTCTGTAAAATGCAATTTCATTATTAAGAATAAAATATAAACGCAAAGAAAAAAGGAGTCTTTATGTCGCGTTACCGAGGACCTCGTTTTAAAAAAATTCGCCGCCTGGGGGCTTTACCAGGACTAACTAATAAAAGTCCTATAAAGAAAAGTAGTCTTAGAAACCAATCAAGTTCCGTCAGAAAATCCCAATATCGTATTCGCCTAGAAGAAAAACAAAAATTGCGTTTTCATTATGGTCTGACCGAACGACAATTACTGAAATATGTTCGTATCGCCGGAAAAGCCAAGGGTTCAACAGGTCAAGTTTTACTACAATTACTTGAAATGCGATTGGATAACATCCTTTTTCGATTGGGTATGGCTCCAACTATTCCTGGCGCGCGCCAATTAGTTAACCATAGACATATTTTAGTTAACGGCCGTATAGTAGATATACCAAGTTATCGCTGCAAACCACGCGATATTATTACGGCGCGGGATGAACAAAACTCTAGAGCTCTGATTCAAAATTCTCTCGATTCATCCCCTCAGAAGGAATTGCCAAAACATTTGAGTCTTCAGTCCTTTCAATATAAAGGATTAGTTAATCAAATAATAGATAGTAAATGGGTCGGTTTGGAAATAAAGGAATTACGAGTCGTAGAATATTATTCTCGTCAGACTTAAACCCAATGAAAATAAAACCTAAAAAAAGTTCGAACAACTTTTCTCACCTTTGTCGAACTAAATGAACTTATAATAGAAGATAAATAATAATAATATAAGAGAAATAAGGGTTTCATCCGGAGTTTTCTGCTTTCTCCCATTTAGGTATTATAGATTGATAGGGCTATTTGCATTTCTTAGTCTACTATTGCGTTTCCATTCTTTTTCGTGCAGGAATATTGAATTTTTTTCAAAGAAAGGTATAACTTTGAATTAGTGGGATCCATTAATATTGGATCTATTCTTGTTATTTGGTCTATTGTGGTGTGGTTAGTAAGATTGGGAAATTGGGTTGAGGGTGCGGAAAGAGAGGGATTCGAACCCTCGATAAACAAAAGTCTACATAGCAGTTCCAATGCTACGCCTTGAACCACTCGGCCATCTTTCCTACATAATGATTATGACCCAAAACCCGAATAAATAGTGAGTCATTGATAATTCGATTTTTAGATTTAGATAGGTACCACCAATACATTTTTAAAACTTATAATAATAAGAAAAAATTTTTCATCAAAGCAAAAAAAAAAAGATCTTTCCTTCGAGGTGATAGAGATAAAGAGACAATTGTTTTCTTCTGAAAACGGTTAAAAAGAATTCTATTCATGTTTGCGAAAACAACGTTCTCTTCTTTTTATGATAGTTAACTAAATAACTAACCCCATATAAATCAATAAATTACATCGAATCAACTACTTGATGGGCCTATATATATATTTTTTTAGGAATCTGGTTTTATGTTATTTCATGCTGTATAACTCTTTTCTTTGTGGGACGGTTTTCCCAAGAGAGGGAATGAGAATAATTATAGAATGGATTTCTACCTATGTCTAGATCGCGGATAAATGGAAATTTTATTGATAAGACCTTTTCGATTGTAGCCAATATCTTATTACGCATAATTCCGACAACTTCAGGAGAAAAGGAGGCATTTACTTATTACAGAGATGGTGCGATTTGATTTTGTATTTTTGCGCTCAATCTTACAACAAATACACCGGATTCGGGATCAGGATAGAAAGAAATTTTTTGGAATAAATCTACGCTTTCTGAAGGTAAAGTTAGAGAACAATTCCTTCTGCCGTGTATCCTCGATTAATGCAGCCTTAGATACTATGTTTCAATTCTAGTATTGAGCGAAAGGCTATACCTATAGGTTCAGTATTGCAACCCTACTCCACTAGTAGCAATAGGTAGCATAGGGGAAGAAGCACTACACCTAGGAATCAACACTATGAAAACTTTGTTAGAAATTACCCTTTTCTTTATCAAGCTGAGGACTCAAACGAGTGGTTAGGACAACAAACATCCATCTTGTTTGTATTTTGGATACCCGTATAACCATCGAAGGTTGTTGAAGTGACCAATTCCTGTAAATAAGAAGACGTTGAGAACAAAGAAATTGTTGGAGTTATCATTTCTATATCTATAGAGTCTATTAAAGTACGAACACGTTTGATGTTCGGAAAAGACCTCTTGCAGGAAGGTTGACTAGAGATTTCTTGTAAAACTACTAGTCCTACTCAGTTCATAATGAAAAAATTTGCATCTTTTTTGATTCCCTCTATTATTTTCATTATGCACATAAAAGAGGAGCCGTATGAGATGAAAATCTCATGTACGGTTCTGGAACGGCGATTGTTTGAATAAAATGACGACCGTAACGAATGTCAGCTCAATCCGAAGGAAATTACGCGGAAGCTTTGCAAAATTATTATGAAGCTATGCGATTAGAAATTGATCCCTACGATCGGAGTTATATACTCTATAACATAGGACTTATCCATACAAGTAACGGAGAACATACGAAAGCTTTAGAATATTATTTTAGGGCGCTCGAACGAAACCCATTCTTACCCCAAGCTTTTAATAATATGGCCGTGATCTGTCATTACGTGCGACTATCTCCACTATAGAAAGAAAAAGGGCAAGAAAGACCAACTCCACTAGTAAAGACTAGAAAAATAGGCTTTCTACATATGCATCGTCGAAAACAACGATTTGTATCAGCTGTAGCAAAGAACGAGAAACTTCATAAAAGTCGAAATATGAAGAAATAGATATGCCTAGCTGTTTTATTCTATGGATAAAGGGTCTAATTGATAGAGCAAGCACTGTAAAGATCGATTAGCGGGGTTTTTTGACCGATACAATAAGAACTGCTTTCTTATGTCATCATGTGAGATAAGCGTTAGGAATTCACTTATGTAATAGAGTTGATTCACTAAGGTATTGAGCAGCGGTGTAGGATCAGATCCCAAAGAGAGTCATTTCTTTCTTATCAAAGAAAGTCTTTTTCAAAAATTCTATAATAAAAAAATCGCTATATGAAAGCGAGATAGTTACCTTTCGGAAATTCTAATGATTCTAACGATAGGGGAAATACCTCTGTTTTCATCTTCGGAAGGTTGGAGAAAAGATAAAACGAAAACTAATTAGTTTAGTATTAATCCAAATTGCGGATTCAAGTTTGAAACTCATGCCACATCATTAACCTCTTTTGGTTAACGCCCCCAAATCGGATATACCTATGAGAAATTGCATTGAGTTAGTTATAGGGTGGATTCAAATAGGATACCAAAAAATTTTTTGACTGCTGAGCCGTATGAGGTAGGAAACTCTCAAGTACGGTTCTAAGGGAAGGATTTGTCCCACCTATTCCGACCGAGGAGAACAGGCCATTCGGCAGGGAGATTCTGAAATTGCGGAGGCTTGGTTCGATCAAGCCGCTGAGTATTGGAAACAGGCTATAGCGCTTACTCCCGGTAATTATATTGAAGCGCATAATTGGTTGAAGATCACCCGGCGTTTCGAATAAATGAAGACGTCCTTTTTGATTCTAATTATTTTATTAGATTAGACTCAAATTATTCTATTTTAAAATTGGTTTAGAATTCATTGTTTGTTGATCTCAACAGTCAAATAAAATGGATCATTCCCTCTGGGAACAAGGAATCAAAGAATTTCATTATATCCCTTCTAAGCGTTCTTTTTTTCGTAGGGAGAAAACAAAAAAAGCACTAAATATATTTTTTTATATTTTGTACTTAATCTATGTATACTCTTTTTTTATCTATTAATTATCTATTAGTTGCAGAAAAGCCATTTTTGCATCAATCCAAAGGCGAGAAAGGACTTTCGAAGATTTAAAAGGTCCGTTGAGCGCCTCATGGCTATGTCATAATAGATTCGAACACTTGCCCCGGATCAATTTCCAGATCATAATTGCTCTAGTGAATAACTAAAGAAAATAGATAGATCGGAGATAGAAAATAGAGAAGAGAAACAAACTCATTATATAAATATCTCTCCGGGATTCATTAAGGTTGGCAGGTTTCTTTGTATGTGTTGTCCGGAAAGAGGAGGACTCAATGATTATTCGTTCGCCGGAACCAGAAGTCAAAATTTTGGTAGATAGGGATCACATAAAAACTTCATTCGAGGAATGGGCTAAACCCGGTCATTTCTCAAGAACGCTAGCAAAAGGTCCTGATACTACCACTTGGATTTGGAACCTACATGCTGATGCTCATGATTTTGATAGCCATACCAGCGATTTGGAGGAGATCTCTAGAAAAGTGTTTAGTGCTCATTTCGGTCAACTCTCCATTATCTTTCTTTGGCTGAGTGGCATGTATTTCCACGGTGCTCGTTTTTCTAATTATGAAGCATGGC